TTTCTTTTCCAAGTGAAATCCCTTAGTATATGAAAGAGTGAAAAAGCGCTTTCGTTGTTGTGGAATAAGAAGCCTTCGTATCTTAATACATGTATTGAATCTATCCGGGGCTATTAGAGCGGGATCTACTTTTTGGGGAATATGAGTCGAAGCAATAACAAGAATATTTCTAGTAGAACATCTTTCACAATCCCTGGAGAGATAGTTCGCTAATAGACCGAGGGATAAGTCCTTCGACTCATTCATATCCAGATCATGAATGTCTGGAATCCATATTATGCAAGGAGACATTGCTTTTGCTAATTCGAATTGAAGGGTGATATAAAATCGGTCTATTTCCGGCAGCATATCCAAAGTTACCTCATCCTTCGCCTCGTTACTTAGAACCTTTAGCCACGACAGCTTCCAATCAAGGTCACCGTCACTAGCATCAATATCGCCACTAGCATCAATATAGTCACTAGCATCAATATAGTCATTAACACCAGTGTCATCATCATCACTGTCCTCATCAATACGAAAATCCTCAGGATTGCTCTCCACGAACTTCTTCAGAAATACTGTAATGAAAGGAAGATAGGAGTTTGTCGCTAGGTATTTGACCAAATAGGATCGTCCGCTTTCTCTAGAACCTATCACTAAAATACCCCTAGGGGGGGATAGGGCTAAGCGGAGCGAAAAGGGTTTTCCATGAGACGGGAAATGAAAACTATTAGCCCCACACGAAGTTTGTGAATAAGTGATTGCCTGATAATGAGCAAGGAATATCCGCCTTTCCGCTAAACAGGATGTATTGAACTCATAATTCATTAGATACTTTTGATGAATGTCAACTAAGTATCGTAAGTAAATTATTCCCGGTTGTTCAATCATTTGATAAGCAGAGTCATTCTTTGATAAATGATCACTATGAGTCAGACTCAATAGAATTTGATCAATACTTTTTTCTGTCGTTAAGGTGTAGAGCTGAACCAAGAAGTCTCTTTCTTTATAACTAATCGAATCACTGTTCGCGAACCAGGATTCTATTGGATTATCATCAATCCAATGATCGCTCACGTTTTTTCTTTTTCTTATCAATGAATAGATCTCTTTACTTGTATGACTTAGATGTCTCGTATTTCTCGAAAAAATGATTCGATTGATGGGATTTGGTATGATACTTATGAGATCGATGAGATTGATATTCAAATAGTTCTTCTTAGAAAGTATAGAATATACTAATTGTTTCAGAGCAACTAGAAAGAGATTCTTTAACTTTAACCAGAAAGAATTCAGTTCAGATGGGGGATACCTATCCAGAAGTTTTTGCAACTCAATCATGTATGATGGATTCATCAAAGATTTGATCTTTTCGAACTCTGTCTGTAACTCACTATGGGCCCGGGAAAAAAAGAAAAGATGTGTACAAACGAGATGTCCAGCAACAAGAAGAAGGAAAAGGATTGAATAGAGGAACTCCTGAATATTTGGCGAGCTCAGATGTGTCGATATCAATGGTGACTCATTATTTCGATGAATCTTTTGTTCGGACAGAAGAAAATTATGTAAACACTTACTCGAAATCTCACTTATCAGATTCCATTGTGTCTTCCACAATTTTTTCTGAAGAATTCGCGCTGATCTATGCATAATATCATGAAAAATGGATACAAATTTTTGACGGCTGCTACTTATTAGTATCGGCAATAGGTCTGAAAAAGTCTCTAACAATATCAAATTTAGATATTTGTACCCTGTTGAAGTAAGGAACCATGGCATATATGTTTGGAATAGATTCCATTTTGATTTTAAGAGAGTTGAAAAAGCACTCTCTCGTTGAAAGGTTCTATACATCTGCCCTTTCTCAACGCATTTCTTTAGACAAAGACTCCGTTTTTTCCTCTTTTTGGATGGTAAACATTTCTCAGAATGTGGAGTGTGAATCAAACCCATGTTTGAATTGAAATTGAGATACTGACGCAAGTTCTTCTCTTCTGAATCAGATAGATTCATATCTGAAAGAGGTTGACAAAAAGTTCTTTCAAAATTGACTTTTTGTTCCTCTTTTAGAGGTGTTCCAGAAATGTCTGCAATCGAGTAAATAGCTCGATCGGATCGAATTGCAAACTGGAAAGATTTGTACAAGTTATACCTTTCGTCACCACTTTGTGGAAAATCGTTAGATATGAATTTAGATACCTGCGACTCGATTGGTGAAGGTGAAATAGTATCTCTCTCCAAAAAAGCATGTTTTTTTTTACCACCGCGCAAAGAAAATATTTTGTTGCGAATGAACAAGATATTGAGGAATTGTCCGTACATAAAATCATAATTCTTGATACGGGCCTTTTCCACATAAAAAGGGAATATTTTGTTACAATAGAAGTGATGTGGATTATTCAAGAATCGAAGTCGATTTGCTTTATAAAAAGAAGATATCAATGAACTTCTATGAAATGGTTTCACGGGATTCAGCCAATTGTCTTGATCGTGGGATATCATTGAGAAATAGGAATCCGTGTTATCAAAAGATTTCCTGCTATTATTTCTAGTATGGAATGAGTCAATCATCCGCTTTGGTATCTTATTGAACAAAACGGGTCCTCCATTGATCGAGAATTTCAATTTTTGAGAAGTATTATGATCATCCAATAAGAAAGGTTTCAATTTTTTCAAATGAACGATTTGAAGACCTATTGATTCTAACCACTGATTGCAGAGTTGATCATTCGGACCTTTCAATTCATAGATGCGGATCTCAGACCTATGAAGGGGGATATTCCCGAAACTCACAAAGAAAAAAGGAAGTGAGTTAGACAAAAAGAGAAGCAACTTGGACAAAAAGAGAGGAAGTGACTTAGACAAATCTTTTTTATCGATAACCTTAGACCAATCAATCGAATATTGATTAATACGTAATCGATCGAACACTACTTGAAAACGGCTCTTCTGCTCAGAAACGAAATGTTCTAAATGCTCCTGGAAATTCTTGCTCCCATTGGACCATTTGTATCTATATGCATTAGGATCCCGATTCATGTATCTCTCGGTTCGAGAAATCAAAATAAGAGGATCGAACCATTTCTTCTGACTCTTTTTCAAATTCGATAAATGTTGGTTGATCGTATATTTCATTAGAGTTCTATGATTCAGAGTACCATTTCCTATTTGATCCCTTTGAATTCCATACTCGAAGTTGCGATCGGATCTATTCATTAAAAAGAATCGATTCAATACATTTCTTATGTACCCATGGGTGCTATATTGGATTTGAATCAGATTTCGGATCAAGATAGATTGATTGACTGCCTCCATTATGTTGTTGCTAGCAAATACCACTCTTTTTGGTTTTGGATCTTCCAAATCATTCCCGCAGGAGATCTGGACCCATTTTTTTCTGATCCTTCGATAAAAAGATTCATTTTCTTCATAAAAAATAGGAGGTAGAACCAATAAAGATTTCTTTTTCGATTTATCCCTGGCCTCATTCAAGAATTGTTTTTGATCCAATCCGTAGGAATCAATAGAAAAGGCAAATCTCTTATGATACACCAGATCCGGCTCGGTTATTGATAGAGTGAATAGATCTGCCATTTCTTGAAATCTCTCTTCTGATTCAAAATCGTGGTGTAACGTGTATCCCCCCCTGTTCAGGTCATGGAATAGATGAAATAAATCAAAAAATGGATTTTTGTTCAAGAATGAAGAACTACCCAGTTCATCCTTCGGAACCATATCACATCCCAGATTTGATGAAATAGGATGAATTGAGACGGTTTTTTGTAAATACGGAATTATCTTGGATATATTCACTATTTCTTTATTTTCCGATCGCCTGAAAGGGACAAAAGAAAGATCTTGTTCTTTCTTCAACAATTTCTGATCTCTAGTGAACCTCTCAGTAGGATTCGAACCCAGATGAAGTTCTGACCATCCGTCAGAGAAAAAAGAACAAATGGATCTTGTAGGATTCCCAAGAAATTTTTCGATTTCTTCCGGAAGCAGATGATTATCATTATTCATCCGCTTCTCACGTTCCGTGAATAGCCGGGACATTGAGGAAGATCCAGAAAGGCATTTAGGGAATCGGTCTGATTCTATCTCTCTTCGTTCCGTTTGAAGAAAGGAAGGATCCCCAAGAATCGATCTTTCTTTTAGTTGTTGAATCTCTCTTTGATTGATCAATGTGTGATATTCCGAATCCTCATTACTAATGGAATCGAAACGATCTCTGGATTGATCAAAAGATCCTTTCAATTGGCTAGAATCCGTTACTTGAACGAAACTAGATCCTGTGGAATGATATTGAATATTTGACAATACATTCCGTACCTTGCTCAAAAATCGATCCTTGTTTACCAACCACACATTGTCTAACCAAATCCAATTCTCTCTCGATATGTTCCTCAAAAAATCCGATTCGTGCGGATTCTTCCCCCAACTACCGAAGAGATCTTGGCGGAATTGCCACATATGAAATTGAGCACAATTTTGCAAAGAAATAGCCCACTTGCTTCTCGAGAAGGGATGGGAAACATGCTCAATATCATTTGATTGAATAGTTGACCCAGCCCCTTGTTGTTTGAAGAAACCCTCCACTTCAATTGGTATTTTTTCACGAAAAGCAAACATGAGATAACAAATCCAGTCTTTCACTAAGATTTCGAATAGCTGTCCCGAATTCAATATGTTTTGCCTCTTACTCGGAGAAAGACGATCAAACAATTCCCAATCACGGTCCTTGTGGATCGGATCATCAATATAATATACAAAAAGAAACTCCAGATATTTGATATCTTTCTCTTTGAATGAGATCTCAATTCCAGCGACGGTTTCATTAGATATCTTACCACTAGAATCCCTCTTTTTTCCGATCCAGTTCCTCCACCACCGCGAACCCCAGTTGGATTCAGGCATGATACACTTTTTAGTTATTGGGGGAACCCAAGTACTCTCTTTCGGATCCAGGAACTCAGAGATCTTTTTTCCTTTTGACAGGAGCGAAACAATCAACCTAT